GTTTATGTCTCTAGCATGACCACTTGATAAAATGTGGAGGAAAGTAGGACAAATGGCCGATACTACTGGAAGGATTCCTCTTTGGATAATAGGTACTGTAGCTGGTATTCTTGTGATCGGTTTAATCGGTATTTTCTTTTATGGTTCATATTCCGGATTAGGTTCATCCCTGTAATAATTGGATGAACTAAGTTGTAGACATGAAAACATACTAACTCAACGGGATCCCCCTCGAATCAGACAAGGAAAGAGGGGGTAGGTCCCGTTGAGTTATTAATAATCATAGTATTTTTTTTTTATAAGTTCGTTGAAATTGAAGAAGTTCTATTTGCCCAATAAATTTACCTAATATTTATTTTTGTTTGTCCACTACCACTATTTACGTAATATTACGTAATAAATCTAAAACTCAAAATATGAGAAACCTATAAAAAAATTAAAACTACAAATAGAAATTTTTTACGAACGGGCTCGAGAATCATTATTAATTCGACACAAGAAAGGGTTGTGGAAAATTCCGTTTCTTGTGTCAAGGATTAGGAGACGAACAATTCCCCCGAAAACCCTTTGTTCCTCTCATTTATACTTTGGTTTATATTCTCCTCTTATTTATCTTTTGTTTTGATTCTATTAAAATATAAAACTATGGATTCATTCTATATCATACCGTTTAAGTTTGGGTTGAAAAAACAAAGAAATAAAGAAGAGTTAAGCAAAACCAAACAGTCTTCTTCATAATATACTATGACCAGCAATGCGGTATAAGTAATTCCCGAAATCCGGTATAAAGTAAAAAAAGAATATAAACAAGCAAAATTTTTTTGATCATACATAATTACATAACATAATTGCCAATAAGAATTTTTTTCGTTTTAGAACTTGATGTTGATAAATCTGCAGATCTAGAAATTCATTTCGGACAATTGAACCTTCTCAAACTGTTTCTTTTTAAGAACCAAAAAGATTTGTGCCAAAATAACGGATGCCAAGAAGAGTAAAAGACCTTGGACACGTAATGTATCCTGAAGTACTATTTCCGCATCCCCCTGACCAAATCCACCCACATTAGGATTACTCGTTAATGGTTGATCAAGTTTGATGGATTCGCCCTCTGAAACAAGAAGTTCCGGTCCTGGAGGGATAATATCAACCACTTGACGTCCATCCGATGCATCCGCTATGGTTATTTCGTACCCCCCTTTGTCTTTTCGTATGATTTTGCTTACTATACCTGCTGCTGTAGCATTATAAACATTATTGTTACTCTTGCTCCCGTCAGGATAAATCTGCCCCCTTCCTCTGTTCCCGCCTACGTATATGGGATATTTTAAGAAGTGAACATCTTTCTTAGTAGCGGGGTCCGGGGAAAGAATAGGAAAGGTGATTTCACTATATTTCTGACCAGGAACAGGACCTATCACAAGAATATTTTTTTTAGTGGGGCGATAGCTCTGAAAAGACAGATTTCCTATCTTTTCTTTAATCTCGGGCGAAATGCGGTCGGGGGGGGCTAATTCAAACCCCTCGGGTAAAATAAGAACAGCCCCTACATTCAAAGCTCCTTTTTTACCATTAGCAAGAACTTGTTTCAGTTGCAGATCATAAGGAATTCGAACAACTGCCTCAAATACAGTATCAGGAAGTACCGCTTGTGGAACCTCGATATCCACGGGTTTATTAGCTAAATGGCAATTGGCACATACAATACGGCCAGTCGCTTCTCGTGGATTTTCATAACCCTGCTGTGCAAAAATGGGATATGCATTTGAAAGGGGTGCCTGGGTTATTATATATATCATGAGCGATACGGAAATGGATCGAGTAATCTCTTTCTTTATCCAAGTCCAAGAAAAGGTATTTTTAGTTTGCATGGTCCAATCATTGATCCCGAAAATTTCTACAATAAAATTAGGTAGGTCGCTAGTATAGTTCCCTATCTATAATTTTGCTATTTACTTAAATCTTAAATAATTTTACTGGAATATTGGAGGAATCCCTTGGGTGGGTAGAAAGAATAAAATTTTGAATGTTTTGCTTATTTACAAAGTAACAAGTAGTATAATTGGATCGTTCGATCATTTTTCAGTCATTCATTGAATGATAAATCACTACAAGTGAAGGAGATACACGATTTAAATAACGAAAGATCCAATATTTAAAAATTGTATCTAAAATGACTGGAAAAGTAGAAACAAGACCGGATATAATTTGATCATTATGAGCAAATCCAAAATCTTTGTAGACAGAGCCAATCATTAATTCCCAACCGTGGGGCGAATGGAATCCTATACATAAATCAGTTAATAAAAGAATAGAAAAGGCTTTTATTGTGTCGCTTAAGTTATATAGGAATTCTTGAACCCAAGAGTTAAGAATACTGAGTTCTTCATTACCTAGAATAGAATAACCACTTAGAATAACGAAACAGATTATATTTGTCGAGAAGTGTAAAATTGTATGGATGCGATCCTCATTGTGCATCTTGATCAATTCGACCGTTTCTTTGTAGATTTTGATGTGAGGCTTTTGCAAATGTGTTTCCGGGTATTCCTTTAGAATTTCGTCCAAACGTAGAAGTTCCTCTAAGTCTATGAATTTTTTTAGAATACTCTTTTCTTGAATATCATTTAAAAAAATTTCGGATTTCCTAGTATTCCACCAATTAGTAACCCAAGATTCCATACTTTTATTAAATGAGAAAGAGATACACCAAGGCAAAAATACTATAGATGCAAGATATAGAAGGGAAATTAATACTTTCTTTTTTACCATTTTTTCGTCTGTGAATTTTTTTATTTTTAATGAACGCACCCCATTCGTCGACTCTATACGATGCTGATATGTCTATCAAGCATAAGTTCTATTACAAGTCATCGAGCCCATGAATCTATTTCATGGTTTTTATTTATGATTCAGTATAGTGTTTAGTCCTTGAATTTAGAAAGAATACAGAAATAGAATAAGAAAGAGCCCACTTCAAATTATATAGTAGTCAGATTTCAAGACGAAAGAACTCCCGTTCTATCAAAATTTGAAATATTAAAAAAACAAAAAAAATCCTTTACTTTATTATGATTATGAAATATTTTTTTTTTGATATATGATGAATCTATTATTTAGATTTGTTACTTTTTTTGTTACTGAATTGAGTTAAGTGAATTTACATACGCATAAAATAATTGTGGACACAAACAATTTAGTTTTAGAATTGTTTCGTATACGTTTGCTTTGGCTCGAATAAGCATTCTGAAGAAACTTAAGTTACGAGTTAAGTTATGCTATATAAAAAAAAGAGGATTCTTGAGTTTTTTCTCTCTTGAAAAGTATTCATTCTTCAGTTCCTTTTTCTTTTTTCAAAATACTTCAATTGGTACACGCAAGAAATAGGCCAATTCAGCAGCTTTTTGCTCAATTTCTCGTGGAGTCAAATTCTCATCAGTACGAGTCAAGGGAATGGCCCCCTGTCCTTTGATTTCCATATAAAGGACACGACGGGCATAAATACCCTCTTTAATTTCGATTCTGATGGACTGAATGTCTTTCATAAGGAATCGGAGGAATATGCGACGATTTTTTCCAGGGAATCCCCAACGAAAAATACACACTATGCCCTCTTTTATATCGAATCGATCATAACCACTACCTACATTCCACGAAATTGTGCACCACAAATAGGAACTAATAAAAAGACCCGCGATCCCATAGAAAGACATCACGATCCCTTGTGGAAAAAAAATGATTTGCTGAGAAGGAAATAAAGATATAAAATTCCTACCAAAATAACTGGACGTTCCAACCAATAAAAACCCTAATGAACCTAAAAAAAGAATAAAGGCCCAGCAGAAATTACTTGTTTTTCGAGACCCCGCGATAAGTTCTATCCATATACGTTCTGATCGCCAACTCATACTATACCTAGACCTAGTTGCATTTTATTGGAATTGGTAGAATAACAAAAATAATTTTTTTTTTTTTTTACTTTTTTTTTGTTGCCGAAGTAACGCTCATCAACCAGCACTATTATGATGTGAACCTTGAGGGGTAATTCATCGAATTTCTTAGATCCAAACTAAAATAATAACATCCCTTTCATATGATTTACCATATGATTTCCATTTCATAAATTCCCCCCGATTCCGATCTATTTGAAAATAGTTATAATTCATTTACCCATATATAATATTTACACATACATAAAAGCTTATGCCCAAAGGAAGTCGCATGTTATACCATATTCTACTAAATATATAGCCGTGTTATGATCCAAGTAAGTCTTGAAAAAAAAAAATAGATAAGATTTGTCCTTATCGTATCTAAAAAATTTTGTTTTTTTGAACATAAAGAAATAAAGAAGCCATTGCAAGTGCCGGAAATACTAAGCCCACTAAAGGAACAAAAATGGAGGGGAAGCTGTTGAGAATTATCATAGAATGGGTACCTCGATTTAATATTTGTACCTGTTATTTATTGTTTTATATTAATATTTTAACCTTATCCTTATATTGTTATAAAGATCTCTTATAATTCATATATAATTGTTATATTATACTAAGTATACCTAAGTGAGTATATATATACTTTATACTTTATAGGGAGTATATAAGTATATGTTTTAATAAATATATATTAATTAATAAAAAATATGTAAACAAATGGACCTATTCATCTTTCTACATGTTTCTACATGAAATATATATGATAATCCACCCTTTATATGATTCATCTTATTAGTTATTTTATTATCTTGCTCTTGTCTTATAAATTTAATAATTTAATAAAATTTACTAAAGAAAGGGTTTCTTACAAATTCCTAGAGAATTCATTAGAATAATTGACCCCCCAAAAAAGGATTCTTAGTGGGGTATGATTTTCGGGAGATATAGAACGATGCAAGACCTTGTTAACTAATTTCACGAAAGAAAGAGAAAGAATTCACTCTTTTATTTTGTTTAATAGAGATTTCCTGGTTAGTATTAGTAACCAGGAATATCGATAAAAAA